TGTATGAAAGGATCTTTGAACAACCATCGGACGGGCGGAAAATCATTAGAACCGACTTCTACAAGAGCTTTTATTTTTCCATAGAAAAAAATGCGTTCAAAAAGAGTTTCAGAAGATGTTGATCGTAAATGAAAAAATTGGTTACAAAGAAAAATGAAGATGGATTCGTATTCACATACATAAGAATTATATAGAAACAAGAATAACCTTTGATTCGTTTTTGAAACAATGGAACTTGATTTCTTTGGAGTTGGAGTAATAAGACTATTCCAATTCTGATACTCATAGAGAAGGAAGCGTAATAAATGGAAAAAAGAGGCGTCTTTCAACCAGGAGCGAAGAGTTTGAACAACGATTTCTAGATGGATGGGGTAGGGTATTAGTATATCTGACACATAATTTAAATGTACAAAATTGTCTTCTAAAAACGGAAATAGTGAATGAATTGATCGTAAATTTTGAGATTTGCCTATTTCTTCTTTCCTTTCTAAGGAAGATACTAATCTTAGGGAAAAGGGAATTTCCCCAATAACTGCAAATCCCTCTGATATCATTTGCGAATATAAATTTTTGTTATGCCCCAACAATTGGTTTTGGTTTGAATCATTAGCAGAAATAAGCAAAGGATTCTGTTGAGACATTCGAGTAATTAAACGTTTCACCATTAGTGAACTGGATTTATTATCATAACCAAAATTATCCATCAAAATGAATCTATTTAAAACATGATCATGAGCCAGTGCATAAATATACTCTTGAAAGATAAGCGGATATAGGAAGTCCTGTTTCAAAAATTTATCGAGTTCAAAATATCGTAGAAATTCCCCCATTTGAAATTAGATTTGAACCAAAGATAGGCATAAGATACTTCTTGGATTATCAAATGATACATAGTGCGATACGGTCAAAACAAGATAGTATAATAATAAAATAATATATACCTCGGAGACAGGTAAGCTCATCAACGGACTCTCTATCCTCTTTTTTTTTTCATCTAATAGGTTTATGTTCGTTATAGTATAACAAGATGGTTAGAAATCTTTTATTTTTTAAACCCAATCGCTCTTTTGATTTTGGAAAGAATTATCTTTATCAATATACTGCTTCTTCTACACATTCCTCTCCAATGCATAAAATGCATAATGGAGAATAGCGACATAGTTAGGATTCATTAAAAAAAAGGATAATCCACTCATAGGAGAAGCCGTTCCCGCATCAGGCACTAATCCATTTTTAACGTCTATCTAATTAGATCGGGTAATCATTCAAAGTTAAGAACAGAAGCCGGTTGCTTTTTTGTTTCCCTATAATTAGAGCCATAGGGCTCTATCCATTTATTCACTCGACCCAACTTTTAATTCATTTTGTTCCGCCCCGATCCAAGCCTTCAAACAAGTCTTTGTACCGATCCGGTAAGAATGCAATATTCTCAGAATTATCTATTGCTACGACATGCTATTTTTTCCATTCATTCCCTTTCAGGATCAGTCGTGGTCTTACAAACTCTACCGATGGTATGGACGAATCCCTTGCTTCATCCAAATGTGTAAACGCTACTAGCCGCACTTAAAAGCCGAGTACTCTACCGTTGAGTTAGCAACCCAAAAACCTAAAAACAATTAGGATGTGTAAATGTCAATACAGTAAAAAAAATATAACTAAATTTGAGTGCCATGCCACAATCAAACCATTTTAAACTAAGAATAAAAAAAGAAATCTCAATTTTTAATCGCTTCTGAACGAAACATAAAAATGAAGAGATCAGATGCAAATAGACTAAATTTAAATATAATTAGAATTTAGAATAGATATAAATGTACAAATGGATCAACCTCCCTTTCTTTTTTTTTTTCACCCCAATAAAAAATTATTGTATCACAGCGAATTCAACGAACCCATCAATTGAATGAAGTAAAATAAAAAACCGAACCTGTGGCACGAAAAGATTTATACTTATACACGATCAAATTATATTTGTTTGATACACTCTTGTCAATATAAATGTTACGAAAAGAATACAGTGGTGAAAACGGAAATAAAATAAATTAAATATTAACTCTAAGGACTGGTGTTGGATTGGCACTACATAGATGCAAAAAGGTGTAGATAGTAGATCAAGGAATAAAAAAGTAGTCAAAAAAAATCCGAGTTATTCAATCAATATAAGTTGAGCGAATAAGCAAGTTTTATTCCGTGGTTATTATTATTTGTTAGTAGAGTTCCAACGAAAACCAGTCGATTGCAGATAATGGCATAATTTTATATTTCGAGATCCAATTTCTTCATCTAGTCCCTCGATTTTGGGAATATCCACCTTCTCTTTTTGTCGTTATATACCAATACCACTAGAACAGGGGATTCTATGGGAACAATATGAAAAGGCGGAGCATAGTAGAGAAGTAGAGAAAAGCTTATACTCTTTGTATTTCATTATTTTAATTTTGTTTGATTAAAAGGAAGTTCCGTAAAAACCTCTGCCTTCTTTGAAATATAATGAACAGTTCCTGTAGGTTGAGCGCCTTTTTCAAGGAAATATAGAATAGCAGGAACATTTGAATAAGTTTGATTCTTTATCGGATCATAAAAACCAACTTTCCGGAGATCTCTCCCCTCTCTTCGGGATCGAACATCAATTGCAACGATTCGATAGACGGCTCATTGGGATAGATGAAAATACCCCCCCTAGAAACGTATAAGAAGTTTTCTCCTCGTACGGCTCGAGAAAAAAATTCGAGGTTATGTCTATGTATAAAATTAGAATGGCAAATAGATCCATAAAATCATCAAATCAATTAGACTATGATTAAAGATTTGAATTTTTTTCATTTAGAAATGTAAAACAAAAAATTGTACTCATAACTCAAGTGGGATAACTCTCAAATAGCTCATAATCCCTAAGCTATTTCATTTTTTGAGTGGTCTCTAGCCCCCTTCTTGTCTCGTTTAGAATCTGTTTTATTCTTCAGATTTAGTTGTTGAGACAATGAAAAATGGTGTTTCCTTGTTCCAGGATCCTTTATCTTTTGTTTGAATCATTGGGTTTAGACATTACTTCGGTGATCCTTAATCCTTTCAAAATGGCAGCAACATACCTTTTTTATGATTTCTTTTTATCAAAGAATCATCAGAACGGTTGATTCACGCGTGTTCCACTTTTTCAATCAAAAGTTTTCCCAAGTTCAACAAATTTGACTTTTATTTTCGATTTAGATTTGAAACTTTCTCAAATTGAATCCTTTCAATTTCTATATAGAAGCTATATTTACGAAGTTGTTCAAACTTATTAATTGACACTAACCCTAGACCCTTACCCTCGAGAAATGAATCAAAACTTTCTACTCGAGCTCCATCATGTAACTATAATTACCCCTTTTTTACATTACAACCCAAGAAAAAACTGATGGGTTCTAGTCGAGCAGAACAAAGGATGTCGAGTCAAGAGCACTTTTATTCATAATAAAATGGTGGATTATTACATCCACAGCTGATCATGTCCTTCAAGTCGCACGTTGCTTTCTACCACATCGTTTCAAACGAAGTTTTACCATAACATTCCTCTAGTTTGGAACTAGTATTTAATTGATTCAATTATGGAATCGTGAATAGTCATTAGTTCGATCGCTAAATAATAATAAATCTATACTTTTGTCCTTCTATATCTATAATAGAAATAGATATGAATGGGTAGTTAGTTTCTGAAAACGTCTCAGCACTAATTTTTGAATCCCATAGTTATCAAATAAATGGAAGAACTGTCACTGCAAGTAATTTAATCCCGGATATTCTATAATTGACGATTCCAATTTAAGTGATCATAAGTTTTTTTTCACAAAATACAAACAAAGGCCGTTGTTACGGAAATAGAATGCTAACAATACACATTGTATTTAACTTGAGGTTCCATAAGTTTTCTGTAACCTTTCTAGACCCCCCAAAAAAATTAAATTTTAAAATTTAATAGAATGTATGAATAAACCCTCGCCTCAAATTTTACAACAATTTATAGAACTCTTAGACCCAAACAAAAAATCCCCAAAAACTCGGTGCAAAGAAAACAGATCTGTTACATATGTAATTTACTTGATCGTTTGTTAATGAGATTCAGACGGATACATATATATGTATTTAAATTAAATATTAAAACGAAAATAGGATATGATACCTAAATTAACTTCAATAGGAATAGCAGAGGGATGGGCATAGGCATACAATGAGAGTCTGTCCAACTTTTTTTATTCAAACTAGTGTGGTGTGGGGTCTATGTTTCCATCTGACCTAGATAACAAAACAACTAGATTAAATAGATTAAGTTACATCTCTGTCTCATTCAAACGCAATTCAGTTTGAGAAAAAAATATTCTTCTCTGAATCAGAGAAGAATAAGTAAAAATGATAAACAAGAATAATATTCTAGCCACTACTCCACTCTTAAATTCAAATTAAAGATCTTAAATAGAGTCTTGTTCAAAAAAGCAAGAGTTTTCAAGATATAATGGGTGCTCTGGGACGGAAGGATTCGAACCTCCGAATAGCGGGACCAAAACCCGTTGCCTTACCACTTGGCCACGCCCCATTTAAATTTGAATTCTGCACTAATAAACACTAATATGAGTGTTGGTTATTCGTCAATTCCAATGCAAATACATATATTGTTGATAGGATTTTGCTACGTGTAGATATAATATAGAATTAAACTGGACTTGATTGATCATTACATATAATTTAATTAAGATATTGTATTGTATAAACGTATGATTTCTTATATTCTCTTTTTAGAATTGAAGGCTTTTGATTGGGTGAGTGGGTTGAAAGGATTTTTTGGTCTACTTTACTTTCTTCATTATTTTTTGCCTTATATCAATAAGATATCAATAACTCAATCAAAATACAATTATCTCCAAGAAAAAAATCTTTGTTATGCTTAATATTTTTAGTTTGATCGGTATCTGTCTTAACTCTGCCCTTTATTCGAGTAGTTTTTTCTTGGCCAAATTACCCGAGGCCTACTCTTTTTTAAATCCAATTGTCGATTTTATGCCGGTCATACCTTTGCTGTTTTTTCTTTTAGCCTTTGTTTGGCAAGCTGCTGTAAGTTTTCGATGAAATTTTGAATACTGTCCTAGCAAACTTAATTATTTATTCAAGTATTCAAGAAAAAAATTATAACAATTGATAAAATCATATAAGTCTTAGAGTATGAACCTTTAGTTGAAACATTGAAATTATTGAATTGCCGCAATAAATCTTGAATCACCCCATTTCTTCATTATGACCTTTTTCTTTTCTCGTCAAAGATCTTATATAGGATACCCCACAATTAGGTATTGCGGGTATTAAAAAATAAAATTTTAATTTTACTAAAGTACTTCCTTTCATGGTGTCAAAATATGATATGTGATATAAAAATAAAGAATCTATTCTCTAAAAAAAAAAAAAAAAGATCTTGGAGATTGTGTAATGCTTACTCTCAAACTCTTCGTTTACACAGTAGTGATATTCTTTGTTTCTCTCTTCATCTTCGGATTCTTATCTAATGATCCAGGACGTAATCCTGGACGTGAAGAATAAGGATCAACTTTTCCTTGATCGAACCCTTTTCTTTTTTCTTAAGATTTTATCTATTCGCCACCTTAACCTTAAATAAAAAAGGTGCGATCAATTCGAAAGATAACTAAAATATCAAGCGATCCAGGGAAACGGAAAGAGAGGGATTCGAACCCTCGGTACGAATAACTCGTACAACGGATTAGCAATCCGACGCTTTAGTCCACTCAGCCATCTCTCCCAATTGAAAACGGATAATAACTATGTTACATGTTACATTACATATAAAGTAAGGATTGAAATTATCTCTTTATCCTTATTAAAATTAAAATCGACTTATATCTTAAAAAGATAGTTTATTCTAATTAATATATCTATTTAATTCTAATTTAATTCTAATAAAAAGAAAAGTTCTATAATTTATCTAATTATATATATATCACGTTTATCAGCAATTCCAACTCTAAAGTACGGGCTCGAAAGATCAATTTCTGATAAAAAAAAGGAATACCTCGTTATTTTTGTCCGATAAGGGCTTTTCCATGGCCTGGCCGGGTCAGTACCTAGCCGGGCCTTTTTTTGTTCCACTGAATAATAATCATAGATAATTAGCTGAATTGAAAAATGTTATTGAAGCAACAACAATAAGAAATCTTAAATTAGAAGGAGGATTCTTTCTATTCTTATTTTTTATGTACTGGACTAGAATAAAAACACTGGATGCTTGCACAATGCATTTTGATGTTATGACTTAAGTGGTTTTGCTGAGCCGTATCTGTCAAAACTTCTACAGCAAAAGTTTTTTTTAAGCATCCGCACCCTTTTCTGAATCGCATTAAGTACCCAACAAAACACGTCAACACTTCATTTTAAATAATTATTGTCTGATCCTGTATTGATTACATCCGATTCGACAAAAGATCCATTTATAGATAATAATCGCATTGTAGCGGGTATAGTTTAGTGGTAAAAGTGTGATTCGTTCTATATAACCCCTTACATAGTTAAGGGGTCCTTCGGTTTTCTTCATATTCCGAAAAAAAAACTTTATTTCTTAAAAGGATTTAATTCTTTACCTCTCAATGACAGATTCGAGGAAGAATATACATTCTCGTGCTTTTTATATTTTATACAAGGATCAATTAGCAATTGAAAAATTGGATTATGAAATTACGAAACATAATTTTTTTTATTGGATCACTACTTCCAATTGAATGAGTAAAGGGATCTATGGATGAAGAAAGCTTTTTTCTAATCGTAACTAAATCTTCAATTTTATATTTGTTTTTTGTTTATAGAGGGGATATTGAAGCAAAATAGCTATTAAACGATGGCTTTGGTTTACTAGAGACATCGCTATATTGTTTAGCTCGGTGGAAAGAAAATTCTTTTCCTCAGGATTCGTTCAAATAGAAATAGAGAACGAAGTAACTAGAAAGGGTGTTATAATCCTCCTCTTCTAGAGGGATCATCTAGAAAGCGAGTAGTTTTAAATGTATTCAGACAGTAAAGGCTGACATAGATGTTATGGGTCAATTTTTTATTTCATTTACGTCTTAAATCGGGGAAATTATCCATCTACCATAAAGGAGCCGAATGAAATAAAAGTTTCATGTTCGGTTTTGAATTAGAGACGTTCAAAATGATGAATCGACGTCGACTATAACCCCTAGCCTTCCAAGCTAACGATGCGGGTTCGATTCCCGCTACCCGCTTTCTCTTTTTATTATTTTAAAAATGAAATTAATAATTTCATCTTAATCTATCATTGAATTGAATACGCAATTGCCGAAATTTTCTCACATACAATCCGCTATTTTTTTTTTTACGAACAAGAGATCCGAAGTCAAAAATACGAAAATAAATAGGAATGAAAGGCGTCCATTGTCTAATGGATAGGACATAGGTCTTCTAAACCTTTGGTATAGGTTCAAATCCTATTGGACGCAATTTTTT